GCAATGGATACTATTTAATCCAGTAATTATCATTCGTTCTATTAATTTCAATTAAACTCGGCCCAATCTTTTACTAAAAGGATTGAGCCGAATAAAATACACAATACAAAAATACTTCTTGTATCTAGAATGAATCCTATGGATCTTTCCGATTGGTATATTTTTTCTATTTCATTTCTATTTTTTGATTTGGAATAGATATAGTCTAATTAATAATTATAGCATTCTAATTGAATATCATAATATAATAGAATGAATGAATTAAATAGAAATAAGTTATATTAAAAAAAAAAATTAGAATAGAAATATTTTTCTATTTGTTTTCTCTATTGTATTTTTTTTTTTTCAACATTGACAACAGTGTATCAATCAAATATAATATGATCGTGAATAAAAGGATGGATTGACTCATGTTACATAGATTTATTTTTATTTCGTCAAATACAAATAATGGATTGTTGTATTTAGTTTGTATCAAACAAGAAGTTTTTTCATTGTAATTTAATGTAATATGCAACCTTTTTTTAATATGAAAGAATTCTATCTTTTTTTTTATTTCGATTGGATATACACATCCTTCTATTTTTTTTTTAGGGTTGCTAACTCAATGGTAGAGTACTCGGCTTTTAAGTGCGACTCCATTTTTTACACATTTCTATGAACTAATTGGTTCATCCATACCATCGGTAGGGTTTGTAAGACCACGACTGATCCAGAAAGGAATGAATGGAAAAAGCAGCATGTCGTATCAATGGTGAATTCTAAAAATTTTTATTGGACCCAGCCCAAATTTTCGTTTGAATTGTTGGCTCGGAACAAATGAATTCAGTTGGGTTTAATTAATAAAAGGATAGAGCTTAGATGCTCCAATTATAGGGAAACAAAAAGCAACGAGCTTTCATTTTTTATTTGAATGATTACCACATCTAATTATACGTTAAAAAAGGATTAGTGCTTGCTGTGGAAAAAGTTTTTCCAACGAATGGATTAAGGATTTTTGTTATGAGTCCTAATTATTAGCTATTCTCCATTATGTTATGGGGTAGCAATAAATGTGTAGAAGAAAGAGTATATTGATAAAGCTATTTTTTTCCAAAATCAAAAGAGCGATTGGTCCAAAAAATAAAGGATTTCTAACTAGCTTGTTGTCCTAGAACAATTAGATGGAACAAGCGAGCGGAGATAGTCCATTAATGGGTTTTAACTTGTTTTCTAGGTATCTATTCATATTTGTTTTTTTTTTTCAATTCTAATATGTATATAGAATACCTTGTTTTGACTGTATCGCACTATGTATCATTTGATAATCCAATGAATCTCTGATCCTTTGACCAAATAGAATTTCTAAAATGAAGGAATATCAAGTATATTTAGAACGAGCTAGATCTCGCCAACAGGACTTCCTATACCCACTTATTTTTCGGGAGTATATTTATGGACTTGCTTATAGTCATAATTTTAATAGATCCATTTTTCTGGAAAATGTAGGTTCTGACAGTAAATATAGTTTACTAATTGTAAAACGTTTAATTACTCGAATGTATCAACAGAATCATTTAATCATTTCGGCTAATGATTCTAACAAAAATCCATTTTGGGGCTATAATAAGAATATTGATTCTCAAATAATATCAGAGGGTTTTGCCATCGTGGTGGAAATTCCATTTTTCCTAGAATTAAGCTCTTCCTTAGAGGAGGCAGAAATCATAAAATCTTATAAAAATTTGAGATCAATTCATTCCATTTTTCCCTTTTTGGAGGATAAATTTACATATTTCAATTATGTGTCAGATATACGAATACCATATCCTATCCATCTGGAAATTTTAGTTCAAATCCTTCGATACTGGGTGAAAGATGCCCCTTTTTTTCATTTATTACGATTGTTTCTTTATAATTTTAGTAATTGGAATAGTTTTATTACTACCAAAAACTCGATTTCTACTTTTTCAAAAAGTAATCCGAGATTATTCTTGTTCCTCTATAATTTTTATGTATGTGAATATGAATCTATCTTCCTTTTTCTACGTAATAAATCCTCTCATTTACGATTAAAATCTTTTAACGTTTTTTTTGAACGAATTTTTTTTTATGCAAAAAGAGAACATCTTGTAGAAGTTTTTGCTAAGGATTTTTCGTATACTTTAACATTCTTCAAGGATCCTCTCATTCATTATGTTAGATATCAAGGAAAATGCATTCTGGCTTCAAAGAATTCGCCTTTTTTGATGAATAAATGGAAACATTATTTTATTCATTTATGGCAAGGTTTTTTTTATGTTTGGTCTCAACCAAGAACGATGAATATAAACCAATTATCCGAACATTCATTTCAGCTTTTAGGCTATTTTTTAAATGTGCGGGTAAATCGTTCAGTGGTACGGAGTCAAATGCTGCAAAATACATTTTTAATCGAAATTTTTAACAAAAAACTCGATATAATAGTTCCAATTATTCCTCTGATTAGATCGTTGGCTAAAGCGAAATTTTGTAATGTATT